AACACAAAAGAAGAAAGGTCGATTGACAAAAAAGAAATAATTTACAAGATATGATCTATCTGAATCTAAAATACCAATTTCAACAATAAGATCAAAAGATTCTTTTTAAATAGTTTAATATATGGGATGAATCTATTATTTCGATTTGTTACTTGTTTTATTACTGAATTGAGTTGAGTGGATCCCCATACGCATAAAAGACCCCTTTTGCGGACAAAAAGAGTTTTGTTTTATGGTTGTTCCCTATACGTCTGCTTTGGCGCGAATGAGTGTTCTGAAGAAACTTCAGTTAAGTTATGTTATAGAAAAGAAAGGTTTTTTCCCTCCTGCCGAGAAAGCATTCATTCTTCAGTTCATTTCTCAAAATACTTCAATTGGTACACGCAAGAAATAGGCTAATTCAGCAGCTTTTTGTTCAATTTCTCGTGGAGTCAAATTCTCATCAGTACGAGTCAAGGGAATAGCCCCCTGGCCCCTGATTTCCATATAAAGGACACGACGAGCATAAATACCCTCTTTAACTTCTATTCTGACGGACTGAATATCTTTTATAAGGAATCGGAGGAAGATGCGACGATTTTTTCCAGGAAATCCCCAACGAAAAATACATACTATTCCTTCTTTTCTATCGAATCGATCATAACCACTACCTACATTCCACGAGATTGTGCACCACAAATAGGAGCTAATAAAAAGACCCGCAATCCCATAGAACGACATCACGATCCCTTGTGGAAAAAAAAGGATTTGCTGAGACGGAAATAACGATATCAAATTTCTACCAAGATAAGTAGAAGTTCCAACCAATAAGAATCCTAATGAACCTAAAAAAAGGATAAAGGCCCAGCAGAAATTACTTGTTTTTCGAGACCCCGCTATAAGTTCTATCCATATACGTTCTGATCGCCAACTCATACTTGATCCGGTTGCATTTTATTGAAATTGAAAGAATATCCCAAATGAATTTGACTTTACTCTTTTTGTTTCCGAAATAACTCTCATCAACTAGCACTATTTTGATGTGAACCTTTAGGAGTAATTCATCAAATTAGTTAGATCTAAAATAATAACATCTCCTTCATATGATTCCACTATAGATATCAACATACATATAGATACCATTTCAGACATCCGCCGATCCTGATCTATTTTCAAATAGCTAGAATTCATTTACCCATATATCGTGTTTCTGCATGCGTAAGAGCTCTTTCATTTATGTTCGGTGGAAGGCACATGGTATACCATATTCCACTAATAAGTTTTGAAAAAAAAAAAATAGATGCGATTTGGTCCCACCGGATCTAAACAATCTTGTTTTTTTGAACATGAAGAGATAAAGAAGCCATTGCAATTGCCGGAAATACTAGACCTACTAAAGGCACAAAGATAGAGGGAAAATTTAAAGTTATCATAGAATGGGTACCTCGATTTACTATTTGTACCTCTTATTGTTATATTTTTATAAAGATATCTTATAATAATTATAATTCTAATTAGTATAGATCTAAGTATATATCTAAGCGAGTATATATACTCATTGCAAGGAATGTAGAACTAAATAAATTGACTTATTCATCTTTCTACGTGAAATATATGTATGATAATCGACTTTATTATTCTTCTTCTTTTCTTCTTGTCTTTGAATTTAATAAAGAAAGAGTTTCTTACAAATGACCGAAAGGTTCGTTAAAATCCGACCCAACCGGGATTCTTTTCTTAGTAAAAATGGGAATTCTCATAGGTAAAAAAAAAGATAATTATTCACAACTTTGAATTCTTTCTACAATTTGATCTTATGTCACCAAAGAAAACTCTATTCTTCGGATTTTTACTTTGATTCCGATAAACTACCTACACTACTTGCTTTGCTACAAATAAAATAATTGAACTTAATGCTCTACTTGATTGAATTTTGATTCAAAGGAAAGAAAGCGTGGAGCTGAAATAACTCACTCAGAACGCCCTTTAAAGGATTACGTGGTACGATTAGATCGAATAAGCCCTTCTGGAATAAAGATTCGGCCGCTTGTGAACCTTCAGGTACTGTTTTATGCAATGTTTGTTCAATTACTCTTTTACCCGCAAATGCAATGTAGGCGTTGGGTTCGGCAATAATGATATCCCCCAACATACCAAAACTAGCTGTCACCCCACCAGTAGTAGGAGATGTAAGGATTGATACATAGAATAACTTTTTATTTGATTGATAATCATATAAAGCAGAAGAAATTTTAGCCATTTGCATCAAGCTCAAACTTCCTTCTTGCATGCGTGCCCCCCCCGAAGCACACACTATAATAAGAGGTAGAAATTTATTGGTAGCATACTCGATCAAACGGGTGATTTTCTCCCCAACTACGGATCCCATACTACCCCCCATAAACTGAAAATCCATAACCCCAATTGCTATGGGAATACCGTTTAGTTGGCCTATGCCTGTTTGAACAGCTTCAGTTAATCCTGTTTTTCTTTGATAAGAATCAATACGATCCTTATAAGG